CGTATGCTTGAAAGATAACCCAAAAAATCAAAGGAATGCTTGGATAATTGGTTTAGATGGATTCTTCCTGGTTGAGACCATACATAAAAATGACATTGCCAAAAATTGACAAGATAATATTTCCACTTATTCATCAGAAGAGGAGTATCTTTTGATGCCAGAATCAATTTTCCTTGATGGCTAACATACTGTATAAAAGGATCCTTGAAGAACCATAAGGTAGCCGGAAAAAGGACTTCTTCGACAGGATATTTTATTTTTTCATAAAAACGTATTCGCTCAAAAAAGATTCCAGAAGAGGTTAATCGTAAATGATTAGATTGGTTACGGAGAAAAAGTAAAATGGATTCATATTCATATACATAAGAATTATATAGGAGCAAGAATAATCTTTGATTACTTTTTGCAAAAATGGATTTTTGGGGAGTAATAAGAGTATTCCAACTATAATACTCGTGAAGAAAGAGCCGTAATAAATGCAAAGAAGAGGGATCTTTCACACAGTAGCGGAGGGTTTGAACCAAAATTTCCAGATGAATGGGGTAGGGTATTAGTACATCTGATGCATAATTTAAATGTGGAAATTTGTCCTCGAAAAAAGGAAATATTGAATGAATTGATCGTAAATTATAAGATTTTATGCTTTCTGTCTCCTCTAAGGAAGATACTAATCGTAGGGAAAACGGAATTTCCACAATGACTGCAAATCCCTCCGATATCATTTGAGAATACAAATTTTTGTTGTACCCCAAAAATTTATTTTGATTAGAATCATTAACGGAAATAAGAAAATGATTCTGTTGATACATTCGACTAATTAAACGTTTTATAATTAGTAAACTAGATTTCTTGTCATAACCTACATTATCAAACAAAATGGATCTATTTAAACCACGATCATGAGCAAGGGCATAAATATACTCCCGAAAGATAAGTGGGTATAGGAAGTCATATTGCGGAGATCTATATAATTCGAAATATCCTTGAAATTCTTCCATTTAAAATTCAATTTGAATCAGAAAAGAAATAGGTGATTTATTGGGTTATCAAATGATACATAGTACGATACAGTTAAAACAAGGTATTTATAGTAAGAAAAAACTAGATACCTCGGAAAACAAGTCAAACTCATCAACGGACTCTCTAGAACCTCCCTTTCCATATAATAGATTTTTGTTCGTTTATAGGATACCAAGATAGTTAGAAGCCTTTTATTTTATCAATCCAATCGCTCTTTTGATTTTGAAAAAAAAAATCTCTTTATCAATATACTGCCTTCTTCATACACATTTATCTCTGCCCCATAAAGGGGAATAGCTAATAGTTAGGGCTCATAAGAAATTTCTAATCCACTCATCGGAAAAGCTTTCCCGCATTAGGCACTAATATATTTTTAACATCTAATTAGATGGGGTAATCATTCCAAAATTAAGAATAGAAGCTCGTTACTTTTTATTTCCCTAGAATTGGAACCTCTAGTAAGGCTCTACCCATTTATTCACTCGACCCCCCCCCAAAAAAAATTCTTTTTTTTATTGAATTTAAACAATTGAAATAATATTTTGGACCTATTTAGTAAGAATGAAATATTCTCAGAATTATCCATTACTACGACATGCTGCTTTTTCCATTCATTCCTTTCAGGATCAGTCGTGGTCTTACAAACTCTACCGATGGTATGGACGAATCTTTTTCTTCATACAAATGTGTAAAAGATGCTAGTCGCACTTAAAAGCCGAGTACTCTACCGTTGAGTTAGCAACCCAAATAAACAAATTAGAATGTGTAGATACAATCAGAATCCAAATAAATAACGAAATTGAAGGGCACACCACAATAAAACCATAAAAAAAACAATGAAAAAAACTCTAACCCGCTCTGAACATAATAAAAATGAACAAATCCGACAAAAATACAAAAAATTCTCAAATAAAAGATAAAATAAAGTCAAAGATTTTCAAATATTTATAGACCGCCTCTTGTCTCTCTTCTCTTATATTATCCATTATATTATCCATTAATTAGTAATTAATTAGTATATAAATTAGTATATATCGAATTTGATTGATTTAAATCTTAATCGAAAAAGACTTCTTGTATGACAGAAAATCTAAGAAACTATTATTTGAATGAAATAAAATCTATGGAGCAGGGATAAATGGATCCGTTTATCCACGATCGGATTATATTTATTTGATACACTGTTGTCAATATTAATATTGAGAAAAGCATAAGCATACATAAGCATACAAAAGATAAAACAAATTCTAAATCGAACTAACAATAATAATTCTGATTTCAATCAATTAAAATTAATCAAATTCAAATTATTTAAATAAAATTGCAATATAAAAAAACGAAGGACTTGTGTTGGATTGGCACTATATTTAGATTGGCACTATATATATAATAGAAATGGAAGACTTAATTAAGGAAGACGGCGGAGAAGTAGAAAAAACGAGGTTTATTCAATAACTAAAATAAACAGAGTTAGTCCTTTGTTTTTTTTTCTATTTTATTTCATTAATTGAATTTTGTTTGTTGATTAAGGTGAAGTTCCGTAAAAACCCCCGCCTTTTTTAAAATATCATGAACAGTTCCTGTAGGTTGAGCGCCTTTTTCAAGGAAGTATAGAATAGCAGGAACATTTAAATAAATTTGATTCTTTATCGGATCATAAAAACCCACTTTCCGAAGATCTCTTCCCTCTCGTCGAGCTCGAACATCAATTGCAACTATTCGATAAATGGCTCATTGGGATAGATGAACAATACCCCCCCTAGAAACGTATAAGAGGTTTTTCCCTCGTACGGCTCGAGAAAATTCGAAATTATGTCTATGTATAAAATTACAATATCAAATATATCCATAAAATCATCAAATTAATTAGACTATTGATTTTACTTTATTTTCTTATTCTTATCCAACAAAAAGAAAATTAGTCGTATTTGCACCCTCATAACTCAAGTTGGATAACTCTGAAATAACTCAAAAGAACAACCTTTTAGATATTTCATCTATTGAGCGGTCTCTAACCCTTTAATTGTCTTCTTTAGAATCCATTTTGATTCTTCATTCTGATCTAGTTGTTAAGACAATTGAAAAAGGTATTTCCTTGTTCCAGGATCTTTGCCTTGAATCATTGGGTTTAGACATTACTTCGGTGATCTTTAAATCCTTTCAAAACGGCAGCAACATACCATTTTTTGCGATTTCCTTCTGTCAAAGAATCATACAAATGTTGGATTCCTGCGTAATACACTTTCCTTTTGATTTGATCAAAAAAGTTTTACCAATTTCAAACCTTCCCTTGGAATTGGAAATTTTCTCGAATGGGCCCCTTTAAGTTTATGTATCGAAAATATACTTACGAAGTTGTTCCAATTTGTTGATTGATACTAACCCTAGATTCTTGCCCCTGAAAAATAAAAAAATACTTTCTACTCGAGCTCCATCCTATACTATATTATACCACCCCCCCCCCAAAAAAAAAGGGGGTTACAGCGGAATAGAACAAATGATGTCGAGCCAAGAGCACTTTCATTCCTATATAATATATATAAAAATGGTGGATGTAAGACTCCACAGCGGATCATGTCCTTCAAGTCGCACGTTGCTTTCTACCACATCGTTTTAAACGAAGTTTTACCATAACATTCCTTCAGTTTGGAACCCATATGTAATTGATTCAATTATGGAATCGTGAATAATCATTGGTTCGGTTGATACATAGTAATCTATACCTTTTCTTCTATAATGAAAAACGGAGAGTATCAGCAAGAATAAATTAATTTAACCCCATTTTTTTAGATTAATAGAGATTAATAGAATTTAATATTGGAAATTCTATTTTCTTAATCATTGTAAATTTTAAACTATTTTTCTATTTTTGTAAAAATCAAATTAGTTAACTAAATTATAACTAATATAACACGAATAAATAAATATAATACGAAGAAACAAGTTATTTTGAATCTGTATCTTCAAGTAAGATAATAGTGATAATAAATTCAACAATTTCACACTTCTTCAAGTACCAAGAACTCATAGGGGTTCGTTACAAAGATTTAATTGATTGAAAAATTTCCTATCCGATATAATTATTTGCATTTTGAAAAACAGAAAGTTTTCCAGCAAGGACCTTTCGTTTTTTATTATCATTTTATCATCAGTAAGAGAGAGGGAAAAAAATATTAGATTAAACAATCTGTGATTAAAAAAAAATAGATAAAAAAACACTGATGTAAGAGAAGATTGAAATTTTATGTTGTTCTTTTTTTTTTAATATTTATACTGTAAAAACTGTAAAATCATTACTATTTAACGAATCGCAAATGAATTCAATTTACTATTTCATATGCGTGTTATTTGAACTCAATTAAATTTGTGAAAACCTCCAAAAAAATAATAATCACATTCTATCCCAATATTCTACTCTTAATCTTAATACACTTAATACAGAAGGCTGTTGGAAAAGGCAATCTTTTATATTATATATATATATTTTTTATTTTATATATATATATTTTGTTATGATATAAAAAAAAAATAATAATATTATCTATTATTCTATTATATTATTATATATATATAATATATATATATATTATTATATTATATAGACTATTATATAGTATATTATATAGACTATTATATAGACAGGGTATGCTCTGGGACGGAAGGATTCGAACCTCCGAATAGCGGGACCAAAACCCGTTGCCTTACCACTTGGCCACGCCCCATTTATTTCTATTCGATACTAATAAACACTAATATTAAACACTACACTAATAGTGGTACGGGTTATTCGTCAACTCCTGTTAAAATATCTATTATTTATAAAAGAAAATGGATTACTAGAATTTTTATACATGTAAACTATACATGTAGACATAGAATTAAACTGAATTTATTGATCATTACATATAATTCAATTAAGATATTGTACGAAAGTATGATTTATTCTATTCTCTTTTGATTTGAGATATAGAAGGATTGATTTTTGATTGGGTGAGTTCAAATAAAAGAAAGCTTTTTGGTCTATCTTATTTTATTTTTATTCATTTTTTTTTATTCTATTCTATCAATTTTTATTCTATTCTATCAATAATAACATATCTATAATAATAAACTCAATTAAATTTATTAACAACTCAATCAAAATAAATACAATTATCCCCCCCCCCCAAAAAAAAAAATGTTTGTTATGCTTAATATTTTTAGTTTGATCTGTATATACCTTAATCCTGCTCTTTATTCCAGTAGTTTTTTCGTCGCCAAATTGCCCGAAGCTTACGCTTTTTTGAATCCAATTGTAGATGTTATGCCAGTAATACCCCTGTTCTTTTTTCTCTTAGCCTTTGTTTGGCAAGCTGCTGTAAGTTTTCGATGATATTTTTAATAAAGTCCCAGACAAATCCACGATTTATTCGAAAAAAAAATTCGTAGAATTGATAAGATCAGATAAGTCGTACACTTTCAATTCAAATATTGAAATTATTGTACAACCGCGACAAGTTCGGATCACCCCACTTTAATCTCTTGTAAAAAAAAAAAATAGAGTATGTGGTATAAAAGTGGAGAATCTATTCTCTTTTTTCCTAAAAAAATCTTGGAGATTGTGTAATGCTTACTCTCAAACTATTTGTTTACACGGTAGTGATATTCTTTGTTTCTCTCTTTATCTTCGGATTCCTGTCTAATGATCCAGGACGTAATCCTGGACGTGAAGACTAAAAAATAAGGGTTTCTTTGCTTTAAAACTGTAAAACTGTTATTAGTAAGATTTTATCTATTCCACTTTTTTAATTATTAATTTTGAACTAGTAAAAAAAAAAGAGTTCGCGATAAATTCGAAAGAAAATAACAAGCCATCAACGAAAACGGAAAGAGAGGGATTCGAACCCTCGGTACGAAAAACTCGTACAACGGATTAGCAATCCGACGCTTTAGTCCACTCAGCCATCTCTCCTCCCAATTGAAAAGGGATAATACTATGTTACATTATAAAAAATAAGGCTTGAAAATGCCCGTCATAGGTCATAGTATATACTCTTATTTTTTAATTTCGTGATTTTGTCCGAAGGGGCTTTTTATTTTAGTTCCACGGCCCGGCCTGGTCAGTACTTAGCCGGGCCCGCCCTTTTGTTCCAACAAATCATAAATAAAAAGATTTATTAAATTGAAAAAAAAAAAAAGAAATAAAAAAAAATTGCTTGTTATTGCGATAAAAAAGAACTTTTTCAATTTCTATGATTATGATATAGAATCAAATGGTATAGAATCAAAGTGCCGTTTCTTTCTTATCTTAGTTAGTCCTTTTATTCCGGTTTAAATAAGAAAAAGGGCACTCTCGTTTCTTGCCAGAATCTACTTTTGTGTTATGGCTTAAGTTCAAGACAAAAAACTCGGGCAAAAAAGCACTTGTTATTTAGTTATTAAAATTAAATAAATCCCCCTTTCCGAATCTCATTAGGTCCTCTGATACAAAAGGGTAAACGCTCTAGTTTTCCTGATTCTTTTCTGATCTTTTGTTTTTTGATTAGGGTCGACAAAAGGCGCATTTATATACAATAATCTTATTGTAGCGGGTATAGTTTAGTGGTAAAAGTGTGATTCGTTCTATAACCCTTTATATAGTTAAAGGGTCTTTCGGTTTGATTAATATTCATTCCGAACAAAAACTTTAGTTCTTAAAAGGATTGAATCCTTTACCTCTCAATGAAAAATTCGAGGAAGAATATACATTCTCGTGATTTGTATCCAAGAACCTATTTAAAATTGAAAAATTGGATTATTAAATTACGAAACATAATTTTTTTATTGGATCAATACTTCCAATTGAATGAGTATAAGTAAAGGACCCATGGATAAAGATAAAAAGTGTATTTCTAATCGTAACTAAATCTTCAATTTTTCATTTCTATAGGGGAAATTGAAGCAAAACAGCTATTAAACAATGCCTTTGGTTTACTAAAGACATCGATCGATAAATTGTTTTAGCTCGGCAGAAACAAAATGCTTTTCCTAAAGATCTTTCAAATAGAAGTAAAGAACGAAGTAACTAGAAAGATTGTTAAAATAGAAAATATCTTTCTATAGGGATCGTCTAGAAAGCGGGTTGTTCTGAATAGATTCAGACATAAAAGCTGACATAGACGTTATGGGTCGGATTTTTTATTTCGTTCATGTCTAAATATGGGAATTTATCCATCTTCCATAAAGGAGCTGAATGAAACCAAAGTTTCACGTTCAGTTTTGAATTAGAGACGTTAAAAATGATGAATCAACGTCGACTATAACCCCTAGCCTTCCAAGCTAACGATGCGGGTTCGATTCCCGCTACCCGCTTTTACTTTATCATTAAAATCATTATAATCTTTAATATTCAATACGCTAAAAATAAAAAAATGAAATATTTTTTTGATTTTTAAAGAAATTTTTTAAAATATTCAATACAAAGGGTTGAATGAATCGAATTAATGTAATGCATCATTGACT